CAGTTCTTATTGTATCGGCCCAAAACCTCGCGAATTGATCTTTACGGTGCTTCCTCTAACAATTAGATCCTTTATCCATAGAATTCTATTATGGGCATATCTATTTCTTCATAATTTCGGCTTATATGAAGTCTCCTTCTTTGCTACAGCTGATAAAAATCGTTGTTTTGTACGATATATATGTAGAAAGCCCCCCTTTTTTATAGTATTTTACTATCCGATTTGCTCCCCTTTTCCTCTTTCTATAGTGAAGATAGTCGCACGTAATGACAGATCACGGCCATATTATTAAAAGCTTGTGGTAAGAATGGGTTTCGTTCTAGTGCCCGGAAATAATATTCCAAAGCTTTCGTATGTTCTCCGTTGCTTGTGTGGATAAGGCCTATGTTATAGAGTATATAACTTCGATCATAGGGATCAATTTCGAGTCGCGTAGCTTCATAATAATTTTGTAAAGCTTCCGCATAATTTCCTTCGGATTGAGCAGACATCCGTTACGGTCGTTCATTCTATTCAAAGAATCCCCGTTCCAGAACCGTACATGAGATTTTCACCTCATACGGCTCCTCCCTTCTGTGCATAATGATAATAAAAAAATCCATGGAATCAAAATGCAATATTCTCACTATAAACTGAGAGGGGCTAGCGTTTTTACAATAAATCTCTAGCCAACCCTCCTGCAAGAGGTATTTTCTTAACACCAAGCGCGTTAGTGCTATATAGAAAAAAAGGTAACTCCAACAATTTCTTTGTCCTCAACGCTCCCTATTTCCAGGAATTAGTCACTTCAACGATCTTCGATGGTTATACGGGTATCCAAAGTACGAACGAGATGGATGTTTGTTGTCCCAACCACTCTTGGTAGTCCCGATCCCGATAAGGAAAAGGGGTAATTTCTAACAAAGTTTTCATGTTGTTGATTCCTAAGTGTAGTGCCTCTTCCCCTATGCTGCCTATTGGTACTAGTGGAATGGGACTGTAATACAGAACCCATAGGCGTAACCTTTCGCTTAAAACTAGAATCAAAAATGGAAGCGTCTGAGGCTGCATCAACCGAGGATACACGACAGAAGGAATTGTTCTATTTTTAAACTTCACCTTCAACAAGCGTAGGTTATTTCAATAATATTTTTTCTTTCTATCCCGAATCCTGTGCCTTTCTCGTAAGACTGAGAACGATCAAGAAAGAAAAAAATCAAATCGCACCATCTCTGTAATAGGTAAATGCCTCTTTTTCTCCTGAAGTTGTCGGAATTATTCGTAATAAAATATTGGCTACAATTGAAAAGGTCTTATCAATAAAATTTCCATTTATCCGCGATCTAGGCATAGTTAACAATCCATTCGATAATTCTTCGCATTACCTCTCGCGGGAAAAGAATCCCACAAAAAAGGAATTGTACAGTACGAAATAACATAAAAAAAGAATAACCATCCACTTTGTGATCATAGCGCGTATACACTATACAATCGAAATTCAAAAACCCCTGGTATGATTCCGGAATTTGTAATAGATCCATGAGGTAAGGAGTTGTTGAGAAACCATTGTATATAAATATAATCACGATCGAATTTCATAGTATAAAATATGAATTCATCCGAGGATTCCGATTCATTCCAATTCATTGGTTTAATCCGGTATAAATATAAGAAAAAAAAAAACGACTTACAAATAGATCTATTCATGTTTGTTTTTAATGGCTTTTCACAAGAAGAAATATCGTTTTTTTATCTCCCAGAGGAAAATCTTTCTTTGATAAAACGTTTTCTATTTTTTTGATTCTATATTATCATTTTTATAATGAATCGGTCATACCTATACTGCAATACTCTGAATGGCTCGCTATTCACTCGGTTTCGGGGTCATAATCATAAGATTCTGTAGGAGAGATGGCCGAGTGGTTCAAGGCGTAGCATTGGAACTGCTATGTAGGCTTTTGTTTACCGAGGGTTCGAATCCCTCTCTTTCCGTACCTTCACCTAATTCACGAACATTACTGACTGCAACGTATCAAATCAAATAAGAACAATAGATACCCTTATTCCAATAGTTATAACTTCGATATTCTATAATTGCTGCGGTACATAAAATATTGGAAAGAGTAGCCAAAGCATGAAAATATTCCCTCGATCCATTTTTGATACATGAAGGGTAGAAAAAGAAAATCCAGAGCAAGCCCCTTTCTTTACCTTAGGTCGATTTACTTCGCCAAAAAGGAGGCTAAATTCTCCGAACCCCTGTTTTTTTCTTATTTTAGTTAGGTTCAAGTTTGGCGGGAATAATATTCTACGACTCGCAACTCCTTTATTTTCAAACCGACCCGCTTACGATCTATTATTTGATTGACGGATCCTTTATATTGGGATGAGTGAAGGGTCAAATGTTGTGGCAATTTCTTGTTGCGGGAGGATGAATCAAGATAATTTTGAATCAGAGCTCTAGATTTTTGTTCATCCCTTGTAGTAATAATATCTCCCGGTTTGCATCGATAACTTGGTATATCTACTATACGGCCATTAACTAAAATATGCCTATGATTAACTAATTGTCGGGCTCCAGGAATGGTCGAAGCCATACCTAATCGAAAAAGTATGTTATCCAAACGCATTTCAAGTAATTGTAGTAAAACCTGACCCGTTGATCCTTTGGCTTTTCCAGCGAGATGAACGTATTTAAGTAATTGTCTCTCTGTCAGACCATAATGAAAACGCAGTTTTTGTTTTTCTTCTAGACGAATACGATATTGAGATTTTTTCGGGCGCCGCGATGGGTTTTTGGGTTCCGTCGGCTTTTTACTAGTTAGTCCCGGTAAAACACCCAGACGGCGTATTTTTTTGAAACGAGGCCCTCGGTAACGAGACATAAAGACTCCTTATTTTATTTAAATTGGATTTTGATTTTACAGAATAAACCTAAATTAAGACTGAACTAAACGATAAACGAAGCTAAATCCATTTAAATCCATTGTAGTACTAGTACTGTATTACAAAGAAGAATGAGATTAATTGTATCCATATCCAGACTCTTTTTTATTTGTATATACTATTAGGTATACTTTTTTTCTTTGTTCGTTAGAGATCTAATTGCTCCAATCCATTTTGGATTCATAGTTGGAAGCTCTTAAGCCATAATGGATCAGCGATCCTTGGAGAAGGGGGAAGAAGTCTTTTCAATATTCCTTGATTTCAAGGAGACTCTAATTTATATTAATATATTATGTAAATGTAAAAAAAAAAAAAAAGAACAAAGAGAGAAAAGCCGGCTATCGGAATCGAACCGATGACCATCGCATTACAAATGCGATGCTCTAACCCCTGAGCTAAGCGGGCTCACATAAAAGAAATTATGCCGTGCATAGGACTTTAGTAAACTACTAGAATTTTAGCTTAGTCTTAACTATTGCATATTCATAATATGAATACTAATACTATTGTGTATAGTAACATATTATATTATTAGATTAGATTCGAATATATATTCTAGATAAAGATAATAATTATAAATGAAATATCTAGAATATAGAAATAGGGTATTGGTATATCATTTAGTTATATATAATATAAATAGAATTAGAATATTCGAGTGGATTAACTCGATTATACCGGGGTAGCCCTAAGGAAAAGATAAGGATCCAATTCAGATTATATAGAATTCCTCTGGTTTCAGGTAGGGGCGAAAAAAAAGAATGGATCCTTCGAGTATTCCAAATCCCAACGTAAAAATTCGAGTAAGAGAGGTATATATATGTGGTATATATCCATCCATATTGAATTGCGGATACATCAATGATAGAATCATTTTGATTGGACGAAATACAAATACAGGTCCTCTGCTATATGAAAGAAAATAGGCAGGAAATCAAACAAAAACAAATAGGAGGGGACCTAGACACTTTTATATAGAAATGCGTATCATATCTCATATCTATTAAACGTAAACGGCTCAAAATAAATGAACGAAAGAAGGGATCCCAACGAGATCCTAGTCTCAAAACAAAAAACAGAGAGAGGGGATATGGCGAAATTGGTAGACGCTACGGACTTGATTGGGTTGGGCCTTAATTATGGAAACATACTAAGTGAGAACTTTCAAATTCAGAGAAACCCTGGAATTAAAAACGGGCAATCCTGAGCCAAATCCTGGTTTCAGAAAACAAAAAAAGGGGGGTTCAGAAAGCAAGAATACAAAAAGAAAAGGATAGGTGCAGAGACTCAATGGAAGCTGTTCTAACGAATAGAGTTGACTGCTTTGATCGAGGAATGAATCCTTCTATTTTTAAAATTCCAGAAAGGATGAACCCATATACGTACATATACGTAATAAAATACCAAAGATTAATCCGAATCTTTCTTTTTTATTTTCGATATATGTTATATGCAAAATGGAAGAATTCTTGTGAATCGACTCCAAGTTTAAGTAAGAATCGAATACTCACGGATCAAATCAGTCACTCCATAATCTGATAGATCTTTCGTTTAAAGAACTAACGAATTGGACGAGAATAAAGATAGAGTCCCATTATACATGTCAACATCAATACCGGCAAAAATGAAATTTATAGTAAGAGGAAAATCCGTCGACTTTTGAAATCGTGAGGGTTCAAGTCCCTCTATCCCCAATAAAAAGTTCGCTTTACCCCCCCCCCTAACTATACTATATTTATATTCGATATATTATCGAACTTTTTATTTATCTTATCCCTTTTTCCGCGGTTCCACATTAGTTATGTTTCTCTACCATTCATGTATCAAAAATGGATCGTGAGAGAACCCTTTCTCTCTTCTCACACGCCTTGTGATATATGTGCAAATCAACATCCATGAGAAAGGAATCCCCCTTTGAATCATTCGCGGTCCATATAATTATTTTGAGTTAAACTTCATTTCCATTTACAAAGTCTTCTTTTTGCCTATACAAGACCAAGAAATTCCAGGGCCTGGGTTAAGGCTTTGTAATGCTTTTTGAATCTATTTAATTGACTAACATAGACCCCAGCCCT